TTTATTGTTTATAAGAAAATTTATTTATGTAGGTTTATCTATTTTATTTATAGTTAAATTTTTACTAATTGTTGGTAAATTTTACTTATTAATGGATTTTCATCTGCTTGCGAATAATTTGATTTTTTAATAATATAAGGTCCTATATATTATATAAATTAATTATTTAAATAAAATAACCTATTTTACTAAAAAAAAGGGTATTTATATAACAATAATTAATTTATATAATATACAGATTATCTATATGTTATACAGCATTATTAGGGAAAATAGGGTATATATATATATATGATTTATATTAATATAAATCTTAATTATTTAAATATATGTTATTTATATAAATGTATATATATGTTAAATTTATATGTTAATAATTGGTTATATTAAATAGGACCTTATATATATATATGTATATATAAAAATTATCCTTATTGGTACTTACTTATATTTTAATATATATATTACTATTTAAGAATAAATAACAGTACAGTATATATTACAGATCTCATTTAATAAATTAAAAAAAAAATGAGATCTGTAATATATACTGTACTGTTAAAGATAAAGATAAATCTTATTATTCACTGAAGAAGTTTTCTACAGTGTTCTTAATTTTTAGTCCGCAATTTTTGTGTTTTATTTAAAAATTAGTAAAGTTGAGGTTTGAGTTGTGATTAAATTGTTGTTAAGGGTTGTTTGTTGTTGATATGTATGGAGAAATTCGGGTTTTACTCTTTTTTTTTTATGTCTATGTTAATTCCTTTATATTTTTATATTGGTCCATTATTGATGTTAGTATTTTTAATTAAATTTTATTCTGGTTTAGTTTTATTTAAAAATTAGTAAAGTTGAGGTTTGAGTTGTGATTAAATTGTTGTTAAGGGTTGTTTGTTGTTGATATGTATGGAGAAATTCGGGTTTTACTCTTTTTTTTTTATGTCTATGTTAATTCCTTTATATTTTTATATTGGTCCATTATTGATGTTAGTATTTTTAATTAAATTTTATTCTGGTTTAGTTTTATTTACTATTAAATTATTTTATATGTAAGTTTTTGCATGATTACTAATTATTTTATCTTAAGGATTATTTAATTTTTATTTAATTTATTTTTCGCAGTAGTAAGTTTTATTAATTTATGGAAATTTGATTTGGTAATTTTGATTTATTATTGGTAAAATTTGTGCCAGCATCCGCGGTTATACAATGGATATAAGTTAATATTTTTGGTTAAAATAGTTAATTTTTTTTATTTGAATAATTATTATTTTTTGAGGTGAAATTTTTAATATTTATTATTATTCTGTTTTATTTGAAGCTATAAAATCTTAATTTAAAACTAGGATTAGATACCCTATTATTTTTGATATAAATTATTTTTAACTTAGGTAGTACTAGTTAAGGTCTTGAAACTTAAAGAATTTGGCGGTATTTTAGTCTTTTTAGAGGAATCTGTTCCTTAATCGATAATCCACGTTGAACCTTACCAAATTTAATTTAGTATGTATACCGCCGTTATAATGAGAATCTTTGTAGAGTTCAATAATTTTCTTAATTTCTTTTAAAGATTATTTCAGGTCAAGGTGCAGCTTATATTTTGGTGGAAATGGATTACATTTATTTTGTTATTGGAATATTAATTGAAATTTTAATATAAAATTGGATTTAATTGTAATTTTTTGTAGATTATAGAAATGATTTTAGCTCTATAATATGTACACATCGCCCGTCACTCTCATTATTTGTAGTTGAGATAAGTCGTAACATAGTGGTTGTACCGGAAGGTGTAACTAGGATAATATTTTAATACAGATTAAATCTTTATAGTTAGGATTTTCATTTACGCTGAATAGGTTGTCGTGCGATTCGATATGATCTGATATTATATAAATTATTTTTATTATTATTAATTTTATTATCATTATTAGAATTAATTTATTGTTTTTGTATATGTTTTAGATTTAATTAATTTTATTATAATTTATTTTTACTGTATAGGATATATTTTAATTTATGGAAGTAAATATTTATTGTACCTTGTGTATCAGGATTTATTAAATAATATTATTTATTTTTTATTTCCCGATTTTAGAGGATTTAAATAAATATTATAGTTATTGTTTTATAATTATTAATAATATTTATTTGGTAATGATATGTTATTAGACTTTAATGGTATCTGGTTTTTTAAGAAATGAATTTAATTCATGTATTTTTATTTATATATTTTATTTTTGGTAAATATTATTTTATTAATACTAATATTATGGGGGATGAGCTCTATACTATATTTTTATAATTTTTATTTGTTATATTTTTGTTGGCTTTATAATAGCTATCATTTTAAGTTTGTTAAAATTTTATTTTGTTATAATTTGTCATTTATTATTGTATTTAATTGTTTTATTAAAATTTTTTATTTAATTATTACTTATTTGTAATTATGATGAAATTAGTAAATTATTTAATATTATTTTATTTATTTAATTGTTATAATTTTAAAAGGAATTAGGCAAAAATTATATTCTCGCATGTTTATCAAAAACATCTTTTCTTGTTTTATTATATGAAATATAACCTGCCCACTGAATAATTTTAAAGGGCCGCAGTATTTTGACTGTGCAAAGGTAGCATAATCATTAGTCCTTTAATTGTGGACTGGAATGAATGGTTGGACGAGGAATATACTGTTTCTTATTATTTATTTGAATTTAAGCTTTAAGTTAAAAAGCTTAAATGTTTTTATGGGACGAGAAGACCCTATAGAATTTATATATATATTTGTATACATGTTGTTTGATTATTTATCAATATTTTAGTATATATTTTATTGGGGTGATAGGAAGAATTGATTAACTCTTTTTTTATTTATACATTTATTTATGTTTATTTGATCCTTACTTTTTGATTATAAGATTAAATTACCTTAGGGATAACAGCGTAATCTTTTTGGAGAGTTCTTATCAATAAATGGGTTTGCGACCTCGATGTTGGATTAAGATTTAATTTGGGTGTAGAATTTCAATTGTTTAGGTCTGTTCGACCTTTAAAATCTTACATGATCTGAGTTCAGACCGGCGAGAGCCAGGTTGGTTTCTATCTATAAAATTAGTTTTATATCTTAGTACGAGAGGACCAGATATTTATAATAATTTTTATTTTATGATTATTATTAATTTGATACTAATATGGCAGATAAGTGTAATGGATTTAGAATCTTTGAAATGTAGAATAATATTCTATAATTAGTATTTATGTTTAAAGAGATTTTTGGTTTATTAATTATTTTTATTTTATTAATTATTTTTGTTATAGTTGGGGTTGCTTTTTTAACTTTATTGGAACGTAAAGTTCTTGGTTATATCCATATTCGTAAAGGACCTAATAAAGTTGGTTTTGTTGGTATTTTACAACCTTTTAGAGATGCAATTAAACTTTTTACTAGGGAACAAACATTTCCTCTTTTGTCTAATTATATGTGTTATTATTTTGCTCCTATTTTTAGATTATTTTTATCTTTATTAACTTGATTTTTAGTACCTTACTTTACTGGTTTAGTAACTTTTGAATTGGGTTTATTATTTTTTCTTTGTTGTACTAGTTTAGGTGTTTATACTGTTATGGTGGCTGGTTGATCATCTAATTCTAATTATGCATTGTTGGGAGGTTTACGGGCTGTAGCTCAGACAATTTCTTATGAAGTTAGATTGGCTTTAATTTTATTATCTTTTGTATTTTTGGTTGGTAGTTATAATTTAATAAGATTTTATAATTTTCAATATATTATATGAATAATTTTTTTTACTTTTCCTTTATCTATAATTTGATTTGTTTCTTGTTTAGCAGAAACAAATCGTACTCCTTTTGATTTTGCTGAAGGTGAATCTGAATTAGTTTCTGGTTTTAATGTTGAGTATAGAAGAGGAGGATTTGCTTTAATTTTTTTGGCTGAATATGCTAGTATTTTATTTATGAGTATATTATTTTGTATTATTTTTTTGGGTGGGGATATTAATACTATATTTTTTTATTTTAGGTTATCTTTTATTTCTTTTATATTTATTTGGGTTCGTGGAACTATACCACGTTTTCGTTATGATAAATTAATATATTTAGCTTGGAAAAGATTTTTACCTTTGTCATTGAACTATTTATTATTTTTGTTGGGAATTAAAATTTATTTATTTCTATTCTTGATTTAAGTGAATTAATTTAAGTAAAGTTAATAGGAGAATTGAACTCCTTTTTTATGATTTCAAGACATACACTTTCTTTAAAGTTTTTTAACTATTTTATTTGTTTAAAGTATCTCAAGTATTTATTATTATTGGATTAATTATATAATATAAAAAGTATAATATTGTTAGGATTTGCCCAGTAATAATATAAGGGTCTTCTACTGGTCGTGCACCAATTCATGTTAATAAAATTACAATTATACATATTATTCAAAATATAATTTGATTAATAGGATAAAATTGTATTCTACGAAAATTAGATTTATATGTAGGTATAATAAATAGGATTATAATAGATATAATTAGGGCAATTACACCTCCCAATTTGTTGGGAATTGATCGTAGAATAGCATATGCAAATAGAAAGTATCATTCTGGTTGAATATGAATTGGGGTAACTAAAGGATTTGCTGGAATAAAATTATCTGGATCTCCTAGAATGTATGGTTCTTTTAGTGATAATATCGTTAATATTATAATTAATATAATGAATCCTACTAAATCTTTAATTGTGAAATAAGGATGGAACGGGATTTTATCAATATTTCTATTTAGACCTATTGGATTATTTGATCCTGTTTGGTGTAAAAATAATAAGTGAACTATTACGGCTGCTATTACAATAAATGGTAATAGAAAGTGGAATGTAAAGAATCGATTAAGTGTTGCATTATCTACAGCAAATCCTCCTCATACTCATTGTACAAGATCTACCCCTAGATATGGAATTGCTGATAATAGGTTAGTAATTACTGTTGCTCCTCAGAATGATATTTGTCCTCATGGTAAAACATATCCTATAAAAGCTGTTATTATTGTTAATAATAAAATAATTACTCCAATAGATCATGTATATACAAATTTGAATGATCCATAATATATTCCTCGTCCAATATGTAAGTAAATACAAATAAAGAATATTGATGCACCATTTGCATGTAGGGTTCGTAGTAATCAACCATAATTTACATCTCGACAGATGTGAATTACTCTTGAGAATGCTATTTCAATATTTGGACAATAATGTATTGCTAGAAATAGTCCTGTTAAGGTTTGTACAATTAAACATAATCCTAATAGTGACCCAAAATTTCATCATGTTCTAATATTTGTTGGTGCTGGTAAATCAATAAGGGCATTATTAATAATTTTAAATAAAGGATGTTTTATTCGTATTGGTTTATTCATTAATTTATTTGTCGTAATGGTCCTTTATAAATATTTGTAATATTTACTACTACAATAAGTGTTAAAAAAAGATAAGAAGCTAGTATAATTGTGATTAGATTTGTTGGTTGATTATATAATTTTATTAATGAATTTATTATTTCATTTTCTTTGTTATAGATATTTTCATGAATTATAATTTCTGTATTATTAATTATTACATTTATGTTTATAAATATACTTAATAATATAAATATTAATAATATTATTATTAATATTTTTGTAGATATATAAAATATTTCATTTGATGCTAATCTTGTAATGTAAATGAATAATACTAGTATACCTCCTAGAAATATGAGAAATAAAATATATGAAAATCAGAATCTTTGTGATAATATTCCTCTTATTATGCATATAATAATTGTTTGAATAAGTAGTATAAGACCTAATGCTAGTGGATGAATTATTTGTCTAAATATTATACTTGTAATTAATATTATAATTAAAATATATTTGATATCAGAGAGTAGTTTTATGTTTTAAAATATTAGTTTTGGGAATTAATGAAAAGATTTATCTTTTCTCTGAGAGTTTTAAAAGATTATTTCTTATGTTTGATTTACAAGACCAATATTTTTATTAAATTATTAAAACTAAATGATAATTACTTTTTTTTCTATTATATTTTTTTGTGGTATTTGGGTTTTTTCTTCTAATCGTAAACATTTACTTGTTACACTATTGAGTCTGGAATTTATTGTTTTGGTTTTGTTTTTATTGTTGTATATATATTTAAATGGTTTCAATTATGAATTGTTTTTTAGAATAACTTTTTTAACATTTTCTGTTTGTGAAGGCGCATTAGGTTTATCTATTCTAGTTTCTATAATTCGTAGTTATGGTAATGATTATTTTCAATCATATATTATGTTACAATGTTAAAGTTTTTAATATATTTATTTTTTTTGATCCCATTGTGTTTATTAATTAATTCCTGATGAATGATTCAGTCATTAATATTTATATTATGTTTTATATTTATATTTTCTATATCGAGAATATTCTATTGGGGTAATTTAGGATACTTATTTGGTAGTGATTTAATTTCTTTTGGTTTAATTTTATTAAGATTATGAATTTCTATTCTAATAATAATAGCTAGAGAATCTATTTTTCGTAATAGTTATTATGAGAATTTTTTTTTATTTATTGTAATTATATTAACTATTATACTTTATTGTACTTTTGGTAGATTAAGAATATTTTCTTTTTATTTATTTTTTGAGGGTAGTTTAATTCCTACTTTATTTTTAATTTTGGGTTGAGGATATCAACCTGAACGTCTTCAGGCTGGTATTTATTTATTATTTTATACTTTATTGGCTTCACTTCCTTTATTGGTAGGAATACTTTATTTATATAATTTTTTAGGTTTATTATATATTCCTATATTAGTAAATAGTCTTTATATTAATAATAATTTATTTTATTTGTGTATAATTTTAGCTTTTTTGGTTAAGATACCTATATTTTTAATTCATTTATGATTACCTAAAGCTCATGTAGAAGCTCCTATTTCGGGTTCAATAATTTTAGCTGGAGTATTATTAAAGTTGGGGGGATATGGTTTATTACGAGTATTTTCAGTTTTATCTAGATTTTCTATACTTAATTTTATTTGAATTTCTATTAGATTAATTGGTGGTATTGTTATTAGTTTAATTTGTATACGTCAGACTGATTTAAAATCGTTAATTGCTTATTCTTCTGTGGCTCATATGGGTATTGTAATTGGAGGTTTAATAACTTTAAATTATTGAGGATTTTGTGGATCATATATTTTAATAATTGGGCATGGTTTATGTTCTTCTGGTTTATTTTGCTTGACTAACATTTCTTATGAACGTTTAGGTAGACGTAGATTATTAATTAATAAAGGTTTAATAGTATTTATACCTAGAATAACTATATGGTGATTTTTATTAAGTTCATGTAATATAGCTGCACCTCCTTCATTAAATTTATTGGGTGAGGTTAGATTATTAAATAGTTTAATTGGTTGATCATATCTTACTATATATAGATTAATTTTTTTATCTTTTTTTAGTGCTGCTTATACTTTATATATATATTCTTATAGTCAACATGGTATATTATATTCTGGTATTTATTCTTGTTCTTTAGGTTATTCACGTGAATATTTATTATTATTTTTACATTGATTTCCTCTGAATTTGTTAATTTTGAATAGAGATATTATTTCATTTTGATTATAAATTATATAATATTTACTTAGGTAGTTTAATATTAAAATATTGATTTGTGGTATCAGTGATATAATACATTTTATTATCTTAGGTTATGATATATTTATCAATTTGTTATATTAGATTTATTTTTTTATTTATTATGAGAATTTTTCTTATCTTTTTAGGATTTAATTTTATTATTAATGATATAATTTATTTTGTTGAATGGAATATTATTAGTTTTAATTCAGGATCAATTGTTATAACATTTTTATTTGATTGAATATCATTAATTTTTATGGGATTTGTTTTTTTTATTTCTTCTTTAGTTATTTTATATAGTGATGATTATATAAAAGGGGATTTAAATATTAGTCGTTTTATTTTATTGGTTTTGATGTTTGTATTATCAATAATATTTTTAATTATTAGACCCAATTTAATTAGAATTTTGTTGGGCTGGGATGGATTGGGTTTAGTTTCGTATTGTTTAGTAATTTATTACCAGAATATTAGGTCTTATAATGCGGGAATAATTACAGCTTTATCTAATCGTATTGGTGATGTTTGCTTATTAATATCTATTGCTTGAATATTAAATTTTGGTAGATGAAATTTTATTTATTATTTAGAATTGTTAGGTGATAATTTTGAAATAGAAATTATTTCTTTTCTTGTAATTGTGGCTGCTATAACTAAGAGAGCTCAAATTCCTTTTTCTTCTTGATTGCCTTCGGCTATAGCAGCTCCAACTCCAGTATCTGCTTTAGTTCATTCATCTACATTAGTAACTGCTGGAATTTTTTTGTTAATCCGTTTTAGAATTGTTTTTAATGACTGAATGAATATTTTTTTATTATTAGTTTCTGGATTAACAATATTTATAGCTGGATTGGGTGCAAATTTTGAGTATGACTTAAAGAAAATTATTGCTTTATCTACTTTAAGACAGTTGGGTTTAATAATGAGTATCTTATCTATAGGTTTTTCTGTTTTGGCTTTTTTTCATTTAATAACTCATGCTTTGTTTAAAGCATTATTATTTATATGTGCTGGAATATTAATTCATGTTATAAAGGATTCTCAGGATATCCGTTATATAGGTAATATAGTTCATCAGGTACCTTTAACTTCTACTTGTTTATGTATTTCTAATTTTGCTTTATGTGGCATACCCTTTTTGGCAGGATTTTACTCAAAAGATTTAATTTTGGAAATAGTATGTTTAAGTTATGTAAATATTTTTGGTTTTTTTTTGTTTTTTATTTCTACAGGGTTAACTGTTTGTTATTCATTTCGTTTATTTTATTATACCTTATGTGGTGATTTTAATATATTGTCTATATATAGTATAAGAGAATATAATTTGAATATAATTAGGGGTATATTATGTTTATTATTTATAGCTATTATTGGGGGTAGATTTATTAGTTGAATTATTTTTCCTACTCCTTTATTTATTTGTTTACCTTTTTATTTAAGGAGTTTAGTATTAATAATTACATTTTTGGGTGGATGATTTGGTTATGAGGTGTCTAACATTAATATTGGAAATAAGTTATTAACTATGAGGTTTTATTTATATTCTATATTTATAGGATCAATATGGTTTATACCTTACTTATCTACTTATGGAATATCTTGTCTACCTTTACATTTAGGATATAAATTTTATAAGATTTTTGATTCTGGTTGAAGAGAATATTTTGGTGGTCAAGGCATACACATATTATTTATATATATGAGTAAAATTAATCAATGATGACAGTATAATAATTTGAAGTTTTTTCTGATATTTTTTGTAATGTGAATTATTATATTGATGTTTATATTAATTATTTAAACTTGAATAGCTTATATAGAGCATAACATTGAAGATGTTAATGAAATTTATTAAATTTTTAAGTGTTAATATATTTATAAAAGATTCCCTTATTTCTACGCTGAAAATGTAGTGTTTTATATTAAACTATATAAATTAAAAATATAAACGGAATTTAACCGCTAAAGTAATAAGTTAGCAGCTTTTACTTGTTCCCACATATTTCCTTAACTGGAATCTATAATTCAATTTTATTATTAACAGTAATATACCTCTTTTTGGTTTCAGTTAAAAATAAGGATAAATATTAATATCTAAATATCAGGTCGAAACTGATTGCAATTATTTGCTTCTTATTTTATTTAAGGTAAATTGAATTAATCAATACTTTTTGAATGCAACCCAAATGTTATACTTAACTATTACCCTAAGATGCTCATTCTAATGATCCTTGATTTCATTCATGATATAATCCTATTAATAGAATTATAAGAAATAATATTCTAGTAGTTGTTCATATTATTATTCTTGATATATATATAATGATTGTAATTGGTAATAATAATGCAATTTCTACATCAAAAATTAGGAAGATTACTGCAATTAGGAAGAATCGTAATGAAAAGGGTAGTCGGGCTCTAGACTTAGGATCAAAACCACATTCAAATGGGGATCTTTTTTCTCGATCTTCAATCTGTTTTTTAGACAATATTGTAGCTAATATTATAATGATTCTAGATAATATTATAATTATAATAATAGTGTATCTTGTTAATATAATGATTTATCTTGTTTTACAAACTTTTTGATTGGAAGTCAAATATACTTTAATTATATTAGATAAATTATATTATCTCCCTCATCAGTAGATAGATATATATAAAAATAATCATACAACGTCTACAAAATGTCAATATCAAGCTGCTGCTTCAAAACCAAAATGATGATTTGAAGAGAAATGTAGTATAATGTGTCGTAGTATACATGTAAATAAAAAGATTGTTCCAATAATTACGTGTAGTCCATGGAAGCCTGTTGCAATAAAGAATGTTGATCCATATACAGAGTCTGCAATAGTAAAAGGTGCTTCTATATATTCATATGCTTGTAAGATAGTAAAGTAAATACCTAAAGTAACTGTAAGAAATAGCCCTTGTAGTGTTTGATTATAATTATTTTCTAGGAGACCATGATGAGATCATGTAATTGTTACTCCTGATGTAAGTAAAATGGCTGTATTTAATAATGGAATTTGTAGTGGGTTGAAGGGATAAATTCCTAAAGGGGGTCATAGTGATCCAATATTAATAGTTGGTGATAAACTTCTATGAAAGAATGCTCAAAAGAATGAAATAAAGAAAAATACTTCTGAAATAATAAATAAGATTATTCCTCATCGGAGCCCCTTTATTACTATTTTAGTGTGTCACCCTTGATATAGACCTTCCCGAACAATGTCTCGTCATCATTGAATTATTGTTAATATTATAATAATTATTCCGATTATTAATAATTCTTGATTATATTGATGAAATCATTTAATTATTCCAATTATTGTTACTATTGCCCCAATTGCTCCTGTTAAAGGTCATGGTCTCTGGTTAACCAGGTGAAATGGATGATTTATATGTCTGGTCATTTATTAATTTACTTCTCTAGAATATAATGTTCTTAAAACTGCAAATACATATGATTGAATAATAGCTACTGCTGATTCTAGAATTAGTAAAGCAATTTGTGTTATAATCAATAATCTTATTATTATATAATTTATTGATGGACCGGTATTTCCTAATAAGGTTAATAATAAATGTCCAGCAATTATATTTGCAGCAAGACGAATAGCTAGAGTACCAGGTCGAATTATATTTCTGATTGTTTCAATACATACTATAAATGGTATAAGGATTGGAGGAGTTCCTTGTGGGACAAGATGTATAAATATATGTTGAGTATTATTGATTCATCCATAAAGTATAAATCTGATTCATAAAGGTAAAGCTAATGATAATGTTAATACCATATGTCTTGTTCTAGTAAAGATATATGGAAATAATCCTATAAAATTATTAAATATAATTATTGAGAATAGTGAAATAAAAATAAAAGAGGATCCTTTATTAATATTTTTAATTCCAAGTAATATTTTAAATTCGATATATAGATTTATCAATAATTTATTTCATAGGAGGTAATTTTGGGAAGGAATAAATCAAAATCTTATTGGAATAATAAATAGTCCTAAAGTTGTTCTTATTCAATTTAGTGATATATTTATTAAACTTGTTGATGGATCAAATACTGAAAATAAATTAGTTATCATTTTCAATTTAATATTTTTATAATAATATTTTTTTTTATTAAGGGTTTTATTGGTATTGGAACATGTGAAAAATAGTTTATTAAATTGTATAATAGAAATATAATTGAAAAAAAAATAAGTAAGGTTAATCATCTTAGTGGTATTATCTGTGGTATAAAAAAATATTCTTTTTGGATAATTTTATCTTGACAAGATAATGTTATTATTTTAACTAATTTTTCATCAGAAGTAGTTGTTAACTTACTATATTTTGGTTTAAGAGACCATTACTTACCTTCAGTCATCTGATGATTCATTAATTTTTATAATTCAGTTAATAAATCTATTTGTAGAAATACTTTCAATTACAATAGGTATAAATCTATGATTTGCTCCACAGATTTCTGAACATTGACCATATAAAATACCTGGTCGACTAATCAGAAATCTTATTTGATTTAGTCGACCAGGGGTTGCATCGGCTTTTACTCCAAGACTTGGAATTGTTCATGAGTGGAGTACGTCGGCTGCTGTAACAATTATTCGAATAAATATATTTACTGGTAGTACTGCTCGATTATCTACATCTAATAATCGAAATCTATTATTATTTATTTCATTTTGTGGAATTATGTATGAATCAAACTCAATTATTATGAAGTCTGAATATTCATATCTTCAATATCATTGGTGACCAATAGTTTTTAATGTTACTGCTGGTATATTAATTTCATCTATTAAGTATAATAATCGTAAAGAGGGTACTGCAATAAATACTAGAATTACTGCTGGGATAATTGTTCATGCTAATTCAATTATTTGACCTTCCAATAAAAATCGATTAATATACTTATTCAAAATTATTGCAATTATTATATAAGATACTATTATTAAAATTATAATGATAATTATTAAAGTGTGATCATGAAAGTAGATTAACTGTTCTATAATGGGTGATGCACTATCTTGTAAATTTATGTTAGCTCATGTTGTCATTTTTCTAATAAAAGTATAATTATTTTTACTTTATATTTGGAGCTTAAACCCATTGCACTTATCTGCCATATTAGAATTATGAATTATTAATAATTAATTTAATTATTAATAATAATTGTTGGTAATTCAGAATAGCTATGTTCTGCTGGGGGTATATTTTGTATTCATTCAATTGAATTTCTTGTTTGAGTTGGAAATAGAATTTGTCGGTTAGATCTTATTCTTTCTCATATAATAAAAATGAATATTATTACTCCAATAAATGAAATTATAGATCCAATAGATGATACTACATTTCAAGCTGTATATGCATCTGGGTAATCTGAATAACGTCGAGGTATCCCAGCTAATCCGAGAAAATGTTGAGGAAAGAAAGTTATATTAACTCCAATAAATATAATTACAAATTGTGCTTTTAATCATTTTGGGTTTATGGTTAAGCCAGTAAATAAGGGGTATCATTGAATAAATCCTGCTATAATTGCAAATACTGCTCCTATTGATAATACATAATGGAAGTGAGCAACTACATAATAAGTATCGTGTAATACAATATCAATAGATGAATTGGCTAATACTACTCCAGTTAATCCTCCAATAGTAAATAAAAATACAAATCCTAATGATCATAAGCATGATGTTCTATAAGATAATTGTGACCCATAAACAGTAGCTAATCAACTAAAAATTTTAATTCCTGTTGGTACTGCAATAATTATTGTAGCTGATGTAAAGTATGCTCGTGTATCTACATCTATCCCAACAGTAAATATATGATGTGCTCATACCACAAATCCTAGTAGCCCAATTGCTAGTATAGCAAAAATTATTCCTAGATTTCCAAATGCTTCCTTTTTACCTCTTTCATGACAGATAATATGAGAAATTATACCAAATCCTGGTAAAATTAAAATATATACTTCTGGGTGTCCAAAAAATCAAAATAAATGTTGATATAAAATAGGATCCCCTCCTCCAGCGGGGTCAAAGAAGGAAGTATTTAAGTTTCGATCAGTTAATAGCATTGTAATTGCTCCAGCAAGTACTGGAAGTGATAATAATAAAAGGAGTGCTGTAATACCTACAGATCAAACAAATAGCGGAATTCGCTCTGGTTTTATACTAATTGGTTTTATATTAATGGTTGTAGAAATAAAATTTACAGCTCCTAGAATTGAAGATACTCCAGCTAAGTGTAGTGAAAAAATTGCTAAATCAACTGAGGCACCAGGATGTGTTATGCCTCTAGCAAGTGGGGGGTAAACTGTTCAACCTGTACCAACACCTCTTTCTACTATATTACTTGTTAATAGTAGAATTAATGATGGAGGTAATAATCAGAAGCTTATATTATTTATGCGTGGGAAAGCCATGTCTGGAGCACCTAATATTAAAGGTACTAATCAGTTACCAAATCCACCAATTATAATTGGTATAACTATAAAGAAAATTATAACAAAAGCGTGAGCAGTAACAATTACATTATAAATTTGATCATCTCCAATTAATGAACCTGGTTGTCCTAGTTCAGCTCGAATTAATATTCTTAAAGATGTTCCAATTATTCCTGATCAAGCACCAAAGATGAAATATAGAGTTCCAATATCTTTATGATTTGTTGAAAATATTCATCGTTGCAAATTTAGTAGAATGGCTGAGGTTGAAAATAGGCGATAGATTGTAAATCTATTAAGGAGATATTTATTATTCTCTTTTACTAATTTTTATAAAATAGGGGCCTTATATTCATTTATGTGATAATAGAATGCAATTCTGTAGGGGTAATTTTAATTATTAAGGCTTAAAGAAATTTAATCTTTATTTATAGCTTTGAAGGATATTAGTTTAAAATTAACTTAAAACCTTTTAGAAAATATTGATTATTAATGTAAATAAAATTAAACCAAATATGGAAATTGAAGATAATACTATTCTTAATAATGTAATTTTACTTTTATGAAATTGAATAATTCATCTTGGTCCCATATTTGTAATAATAAAACTTGCATAGCAAATTCGTAGATAATAATATAGTGTTATGAGGGATATAATTACTATTAATGAAATAATAAAATTTATGTCATTAATAATTATATGTTGAATAATAATTCATTTTGGTAAAAATCCTAAGAATGGCGGTAGTCCTCCTATTGACAATAAAGTGGTAAATATTAGAAATTTTATTGTAGTAATTTCATTTCCTATTATAAATGTTTGATTAATAAATGAAATTTGTTGAGATAGTACAATTATAATAATTGTTAAGTTTAGAATTGAATAGATAAAGAAGTAAATAAATCATATATTTTCTCCAATACTTATGGCTGCTAATATTCAACCTATATGATTAATAGATGAATAGGTTAAGATTTTTCGAATTGAAATTTGATTTATTCCTCCAATTGATCCAATAGTAACTGATATTAAAATAACAATTCATATAAATAAATTCATATTTAATGAATATGAAATTAGTATTAATGGAGCTATTTTTTGGATAGTCATTAAAATAAAACAATTAATTCATCTAAGACCTTCTATAATTCTAGGGAATCATCAATGAAAGGGGGCAGCACCACTTTTTAATAATAAGGGAGTGCAGACAATTATTGAAGATAGATGATTATTAAAAATTATATATAATTCTTCAATAATTGATTTTCTAATAATTAGGAAGAGTAAGGTTGAGGAGGCTAGGGTTTGTACAATAAAGTACTTTATTGAGGCTTCTGTTGTGTAGATGTTTTTGTTGGTTGCTATTAGGGGAATAAAGGATAATATATTAATTTCTAAACCAATTCATGCCCCCAATCATGAATTAGCTGAAATTGAAATTAATACACCTCTTATTAGGGTTATTAATAAGAGGATTTTTGTTGAATTGTTGTTCATTAGAGAAGAGAGGATTTCCTCTATAAATGGGGTATGAACCCATTAGCTTTTATTAGCTTACTTTTCTATTATAATAAATTTTTTTTTACATTTTGGTGTATGGTGCACAAAAATTTTTGATATTTTAGGTAATGAGTTTAATTCTATTAAATGTAAAATAAAGGTATTTAAAATTACATTATTTATCCTATCACGATAATCCTTTTTGTCAGGCACTCTATT